TTAGGGAATTGGGGAAATATACAGCTATGCCATATACGACCTAGAGTAATAGCAATAAAAAGTACGTTGATATTCAAAAGGAAATAAATATAAAGGACCTTTTTCCTAAAATTGATTTTCCTTCACTTAATATCATACTTCTTATCAATGAATATTTGCTTTATCTTTCTATTGGTTAGCCCATCTCATTATTCTTATTAACTCCTTATTCAAAATTAAAACAATTTAAAAAAGAATTCTTCCCAAGAAGTCTTGTGGTATATGTTTACGACGCGTGATTCAATTAAATAAACTGAACGGGGAAATGATTCCCCGTTCAGTTTATTTAATTGAAGGATTTACCAAAATTAAAAAAAAAAATTACATAAACTTAGATAATCAAGTAATGATGTTTCTTTGAATATGCATACGTAATGATTTTATTTATACATCTGGTAATGATTCGGTCTAAAAAATGAATCCATTTAGAAAGGACGAAAAGAATTTAATTAAAGGGATTCATAAAAAAATGAGCTGGGTAGGGGAGGGGGTTGTCGAACTAGGTATATATAATTGAATGACTATTAAGCCAACCCTTGTAGAAGTTTCGACGCTTGATTCTCAAATACGGTTGAATCTAAGATGAATAGTTGGTTTACGTTATAGAATAAAGACATGTATATGTGATATTAGACTAGTATCTCTTAGATTTCTATTTCATTTGACCTACTACTGAAATTTGTAATTTTGATCGGGATTCCAATACAATAGAAGTCCTTCCGTCTCGTTGTGACTGTGAATTGAATGAACAAACGGATGAAATCCAGAAAAATTCCAAATAACAGTTCGAACTAAGAAATGGAAGAACAAAAGTTGTATAGGAGTCACAAGAACTCTGTGGATGGAAACTCAAGATATCGAAGTAGTTCTGACGATTCAATAAATAATATTATTACTTGTACTTCAATTACTTCTCAATTCGATGGATGAATCCTAGCGATGGAATAATGAAGTTATAATTCATTGATTGATTGATTGTATCATTAACGATTTCTTTTTTTGTTACGAGGAACTTATCATGAATCCAATCATTTCTGCCGCTTCCGTTATTGCTGCTGGGTTGGCCGTAGGACTTGCTTCTATTGGACCTGGAGTTGGTCAAGGGACTGCTGCGGGTCAAGCTGTAGAGGGTATCGCGAGACAGCCTGAGGCGGAGGGAAAAATACGAGGCACTCTATTGCTTAGTCTAGCTTTTATGGAAGCTTTAACAATTTATGGATTGGTTGTGGCATTAGCACTTTTATTTGCGAATCCTTTTGTTTAATCTTATCTTATAAATAAGAATAAATAAGATAAGACTTGTCGTTTGCTTTTTCAAATTCTATCAAGATTTCCTCCCTACGATTACTTTTTCGTTGAGAAAATAACCTACGGGAAGGGCCGATGAAGAATTAGCATACTGACTCGCTTTCATCCTTTCAGTTCGTAGACCAAGGGAACTTTTTTAAGTGAGTCTTAGTATCCCCATAATCCAAAAAGGGGGCGGTTCAGAATTGAGAACTAACTCAAAAATTTTTTGACTCGATTTCAGAAAAAGAAAAAAAAAAAAGAGAGTAAATAAAAAGCGAGGTGAAGTGATACAAAAATAACTCTGTTCGGTTTTTTAGTCGATCTATAAGAGGAGAGCATATGAAAAACGTAACCGATTCTTTCCTTTCTTTGGGCCCCTGGCCGTCTGCTGGGAGTTTCGGGTTTAATACCGATATTTTTGCAACAAATCCAATAAATCTAAGTGTAGTGCTTGGTGTATTGATCTTTTTTGGAAAGGGAGTATGTGCGAGTTGTTTATTTCAAGAATAGGCTGGACCAACCAGCTGTATCCTTTAGTTTTCCTTAGAACTAGGAGAGAGGGGTGCATGATCTCGCGAATTACTTCTGAATCAATTAAGAAATTCTCTGTAAGAACCATAGCATTTCGTGATTTATTGGTAAATCTACTTCGATTCTCTCTCAACCAATAATGCGGGACTATTAACATGGTTAAAGCAAACCGTTTGAAGTCAAGACACTGCATGGTACTCTTTCTATCACTATGTTAATTATAGAGATGTTTTCAAAATGAATATTGTATCGATATAGGATACTCATATTGATAAAATAATTTGAACTGTTTATTGTAAAAACGGGCATTTTCACCTTTTTATCCAATGCTTAATTGACGACCTGTGTCTTAGTCAGAAGATTTTTTGAAAAAAAAAAAAGAAACAACTTTGCTGACAATTACATATTTTTTTTGATTTTGTCAGAAGAGTCCTCCGAATTTTTTTCGGCTTGCATAAGTTTCCATATCTTTTTGGAATATGAACAAAGAAGAGAGGATAAGCTCATTATATTCATAAAAAACACAAAAAAACGTATGAGAATTTCTCTTTTAAGTAATTGAGCGTGAGAGCCAAATGAATCGAAAGATTCATGTTTGGTTCGGGAAGGGATTATGGAAGTTTTGAAATGAATGGAAAAA